TCAGACGGAGAGAATAAACGGACTCCTCGAGGGCTACTTAAGCCACTTTAGTGCAAACCAGAAGGACTGGATTGGATCTTGCTCAGTGCTGCTATAACTTAACAACCAAAAAGCTCTGCGTCGAACTTCAGCCCCTTCGAGTTGGCCACGGGGCAACAGCCTCTGACGCCCCACACCATTGTGACAGGCGGGGCTTGCCCATCAGCCTACTTTGACAAGAGGTGGCAGGAGCGCAACGACCTAGCCCAAACCTACTTAAACAACCTAAATAAAGGCTTGGCCCGGTCTGAAAGTAGACCTTGTAGAAAAGCGGATAGGAGAGGTAGCCTATAGACTCAAGCGACCAGCTCGGTGAAAACTCACCCCTATTCCATGTGAGTCAGTTGACTTCGATTAGACCAGACCCACCCAGAGAGGAACGTGCCCACGAGGGCACCACCAGATGTTGTAGATAAACCTACTAAAGAAGAAGTTGAGTATATCATAGCTGACCACACCATGGGCTAGCCCATACACCCACTGCACGAGTGGAATACTACTTAGTCAAGTAGAAAGGCCAACCTGAGAGCGAGGCAAGCCGGGAACGGGCTGAGACTTATGATTCGAAGACCAAGTCAGAGACTACTGGACGTCTCGCAGAGCGACTCTCAACGAGGACACTGTTCGAAAAAAAAGATTTTTTGGTTTAATCCGCCTTTACTAAAGATCAAAGAGTACACTTGTACTCCGGATAAGATAATATAATAAGGGAAGGGTTTTTTAATCCAAGTTTGACTCTGATTAGATCCTTAGCGCAAGCGCTAAGTAAGCAAATTACCTTATGTAAAAACCGAGGAAAATAACGTAAAGTAGAAACGAACAAGGTCTTACGGCACGATCACTATATCTTTTATTTTTCTTTATCTTTCCTCTATGGAAAGAGGGGATGATACGTGGCGTGGTATACCTTACCTGATCGTTTAGTCAACGAGACGTACGTAAGTCGACATAGCTCCATGTATATGTTCTTTGGAGCTAGAACCAATCAATAGAACGAAATGAAATAATGGTAAGCCTAGGGCGACGAACATGGCTCAAGAGTGTCTATACAAAGCCCTTCTCTTCTTCACTCAAAGAGGCAATGCAACCTTTCTTTGAATGGTACTTGATTCATAAAGAATGAATCTTTTGAAGTTATGTTATACGGACTTTCTAAAAGAAATGCTACGCTCCGCGTGTCACGAGATACGGAGCGTTCTAATCGAAGAGTCATACCTCTCGGACTTATTCTTATTACGGTAAGGCCAATGCACCAGCCTGCCAGTGTGGTGGCGAACACGCTGTGCTGTAAGCTAAGCTGTTCACCTTGTAGACGTAGAAGATATAGAAAGTGTGCCGTGCGTGATTCATAAGATTCTATAGTATATTATTTCACTTAGCCCGCCTCTCCCATGACTTTCCGGACCCCCGGATCTGCCCTCGCAAGTCTTCTCTGCATTTTGGGAGCAGAGCATGCAGCAAAATCGAGCAATGGATCTTAGAAGAATTCCACTTTCAAGCACGACTCTTTCTATTTCTGCGCTGGCATTTGAATTGTCTCCCTTCCTCTTTCAATCGAAAGACTCGATGCAGATAGCTCTGGTGGCCCCCGCTTCTGCCTCTATCAGGCGGCGACAGAACCCACCTCCACAGCCACAGTATGGAGGAGCTGCTCCTTAATCCACACTACAACCAATCCAAATTTTCTCCAGATCGATATATGATGCTAAACCGAAACCGAGATAGAGAGAGGGCTTCCTTTGTTTGTTGTCTCTTCGAGACAAAAGCACTCATATGAATGGTGCTAATTCCCATGTTCTTTCTAGTCTCGTTTGGTTTCGAGAGCATCCCTCTCCCCGTCCCTTACTCGTTCTTTTGAAAGCCGTCATCCTGGATTTTCTTTTCGTATGCCGGGGAAAGTACCTCACCTTTATACATGAATTTGGATTCAAATTTCCTCCTCGGGTCTCTATAAAACAGAATGAAAAGCCCGGGTGGAAGCACAAAAGGAGAGAGGAAAAGTAGAAAGGGGGAAGAAGTCTAGTGCTAGTTCTTACTGACACTTCTTTATCTAACTTATCTAACTTTCATTTTTGAGTGCTTTCTTTGTTCTCTTATTTATTTGGATTGAATGAAAGAAAGAAAAACTTCCCTTTCTTTCTCTTCTTTTTATCCCTTCGACGAATTTCGGCTATGACCAATGCCCCACTAGCTGAATAGGCGTAAGAAAGCTACCTGAAAAAAGGCAAGGTGCACCTTGGATTGAACTCGACGAATTGCATTTTGCCAGAGAGATTTTTTAGTTAGAAAGATTCTCTATTGGAAATTCAAAATAAAGAAAATAAAGGGTCTACCTTAGAGGAAGGGGGCCCCAATACTTTTCATTCAGGGGGAGACTAGCCTCATTACTTCCCACTGGGCGAGAGGTGCACCTAACCCACCTACCCACTCATCAATCACGGTGTTCAGCTGACTTGTACTG